AAAATTCTAAACTACCTGTTATCCAATAAAGGCCTAAAATTCCTAATAGTAACCCAAAATCTCCTACACGATTAGTTACAAACGCTTTCTGACACGCATTCGATGCAATAGGTCGTGTGAACCAAAAACCTATTAATAGATAAGAACACATTCCAACCAATTCCCAAAAAATATAAATTTGTATCAAATTAGAACTAGTAACTAATCCCAACATTGAAGTATTGAAAAAACTCATATAAGCAAAAAATCTCAAATAGCCTTGATCATGAGACATATAATTATCACTATAAATAAGAACCATAATTCCAACTGTAGTAATTAATACTAACAAAATAGAAGTCAATGGGTCAATCAAGTGTCCGAATTCTAAAGAAAAATCATTAGTGATGGTCCACGACCATATATATTGATAAATGGAATTACTATTTATTTGCTGAATAAACAAATCGGTTGAAAAAATAAGCACTATACTTAACAATAAAATACTCGGAACCGCCCACCGACGACGAAGTTTTTTTGTTGCCGCCGAGAAAAGTAGAAGTCCCACTCCTATTAACATAGGAACTGCTAGTGTAATGAAGGGTATGATCCACGAATATTGATATATATGTGCCATAACTTAATTAATGATTAATTCTTTCTTGGTTCTGATTCATCGGCTCTTATCTCTTGTTATTTTTAAATTTTATTGAACGGATTTGCCAAAAAAAAAGAATAATTAATAATAATGATATTCAAAACTTAAATAGAAATTTTTCTTCATAATTATTCTGAATTTTTTTTCAAAATACTTTACATATTCAAATTAAACATATTCAAATTAAGAAGTTACATATTCAAATTAAGAAGTTAGAATTGGTCAAATAATATACGACGATACTAATGAAACAAGACATTAATAAAAGAAAATTTACTCTAAAATTCGATTATTGCTGTGGATTGCAAAAATTTATATCCAGAGAATTTATATACAAAGGATAAAGAATTATATTAAAAATAAAGAATTATATTAAAAGTAGTACTCAATTTTCATTTTATAAAAATGATAAAAAAAAATTCTTTTTCCAAAATTCTTCAACATTCAATAAAAAAGTAATAATAAAAAAAAAGAATTCTTTTTTTTTATTACTTTTTATTACTTTTTTCAAGTCAGAATTATTAATGATTGTATTTTATTTTGACCCAGATTTAATGCCTTCTCTTTTGTTTATAACAAATCCTATGTATGATATTGGGCGCTTTACGTTTACATAAGATAGAAGGAAAAAAATAATTAATAAAAAGGAAAAAGAGAATTAATAAAATATCTTTTACATGAAATGGTTTTTAGAGAATCATATATTTTTTAAAAATTGATTAATAATTTTGAATTTGAAAATTCAACTTCAATAAATTCAATTTCAATTAGGGAGACCCTCTCTTCGAGCTTAACCAATTCCTAGAAAAAAAAAAGAAAAAAAAAAACATTTTCATGGGGATAAAAAACTAAAGTTTTTGATGTATTTTATTCTATATAAATTCTATTATTTTATTCTATATAAATTCTATTATTTTATTCTATATTATTTTATTCTATATAAATTCTATATATAAATTATTCTATAATAAATTATTCTATATATAAATACAGTATGACGAAAAAAAGAAGAAATCTAACTACGAACTAATAAAAAGCAATGGTTAGGCTTTGTAGGAAGCAAATAGAATTTAACGACTAAATAACTAGATAATAAAGAACAATTTTTTTTTTTAACACTATACGACAATATATGTCTTTCACATCCACTTCTAACAATAAAATAAATAATCTCTTTAATGTTGAATGGCAGTTCCAAAAAAACGTACTTCTATTTCAAAAAAGCGTATTCGAAAAAATATTTGGAAAAGAAGGGGATATTGGACCGCGTTGAAAGCTTTTTCGTTAGCAAAATCTCTTTCTACAGGTAATTCAAAAAGTTTTTTTGTGCAACAAATAAAAAATCAAACATCGGAATAATCTAACTCGGCTTGACATCGGAAAAAGATTGAATTTTATTTAGCATTTAAATTGGATTTAGCATTTAAAATAAAAAATATATACGAATATATACATAACGAATATATACATCGATATAATATTCTATACAATATTCTATACAATATATACAGAATATGATATACATATACTTTGAATAGAAAATAAATAAATATATAACTATAAAGAATAGAAAATAAATAGAATAAATAGAAATTTAATTATATAATTTCTATATAATTTTATATAATTTCCAGCCTTTATTGAGATAATCAATACAAAATTGACCCCTTTCCCCCCTTATCCTATGGATATGTGGAATCTAATTTGGATATTGAATTCTAAAAAGGGGTACTTTTTGTTTTTGTTTGCAAAAAAAAAAAGAAGACACAAAGTTCGTCTTTTTGATTTTTAGCAAATTTTCTCATTTCCGGGATGGGGATTCTTATTTTCCCCATCCAGCCCTTTGTCACTTTGTCACAATAATACGAAATATTAATAAGTTTTTAATAAGTTTTTGAATAGATGAATAAAAAAGAGCCGATCTAAAATCATTAGTAAAAAAAAACTAATCGTTAAAAACAAAAATTATTAATTTTTAAGTCACCCTCCTTAAAAATATTATTTTAAATAACTAATAAGCTCCCCTTTCTATCCAATTAATAAAATTTGCATATTGCATATTTAGTTTAGATAGATATGTATATAAGAGGTTATTTTTGAATGATTTTTTTTACACTATATATTTGGACTGGAAGATGGATCTCAAGATATATATTAAAAATTAGACAATATTAAAAAAAAAAAATATTGGAGCTACGCTACTAAAATTAAAGCTCGACGATTGAATCAAAATGGGTTATTATGATTTTGAGCAAGCCGCTATGGTGAAATCGGTAGACACGCTGCTCTTAGGAAGCAGTGCTAGAGCATCTCGGTTCGAGTCCGAGTGGCGGCATAATATAATGTCTTATCTTTTCATTTCCTTTTCAAGAGGATACAATACGCCCTATAATGATAATGAATTCAATTCATGATTTCAATTATGTATAATGTATAATTAAAGAATCCTACCCTTTTGTTAATTTGTTAAGGATTTTTATGATATTTTTGACTTTAGAACACATATTAACTCATATTTCTTTTTCGGTTGTTTCAATTGGAATTCTAATTCATTTAATGGCCTTATTAGTCGACGAATTTGTAGGACTTTATGCTTCGTCAAAAAAGGGCATGAGAGCTGCTTTTTTCTGTATAACAGGATTATTAGTTACTCGTTGGAGTTATTCGGGACATTTACCATTAAGTGACTTATATGAATCATTAATCTTTCTTTCATGGGGTTTTGCAATTATTCATATGGTTCCATATTTGAAAAAAAAAAAAAATTATTTAAACATAATAATTGCCCCAAGTATTTTTTTTACCCAAGCGTTTGCTACTTCGGGTTTTTTAACTAACCTGCATCGATCTGAAGTCTTAGTACCTGCTCTCCAATCCCGGTGGTTAATGATGCACGTAAGTATGATGGTATTGGGCTATGCAGCTCTTTTATGTGGATCATTATTATCAGTCGCCCTTCTAGTAATTACATTTTACAAAATCATAAGAACTTTGGATAGTGCTAAAAGTAATAATTTATTATCTAGTTCATTTTCCTTTGGTAAGAGCCAATACATGACGAAAAAAAATAATGTTTTTAAAAATACTTCCTTTCTTTCTTCTAGAAATTATTACAGGTCTCAATTGATTCAACAATTAGATCAGTGGGGTTATCGTATTATTAGTATAGGGTTCATTTTTTTGACCATAGGTATTCTTTCGGGAGCGGTCTGGGCTAATGAAGCCTGGGGATCATATTGGAATTGGGACCCAAAAGAAACTTGGGCTTTTATTACTTGGGCCATATTCGTGATTTATTTCCATATTCGAACAAATAAAAATTCTGATGAGGGCTTAAATTCTGCAATTGTTGCTTCTATGGGCTTTCTTATAATTTGGATCTGCTATTTTGGAGTTAATCTATTAGGACTTGGACTACATAGTTATGGTTCATTTACATTAACATCAAATTGATGAAGGGATCTGTCGCATATAACTATAGGACAACATATACAAGGGGGACAACATATACAAGAAGTTTTAGGCAATTCTTTGAGAACTTTTTGAATCACTACATTACTTGATTCAAAAAATTCTCAAAAGGGGGCAAAGGCATAAAGGTGTGTAGAATTGATTTTTTTTTTAACTTAAATTTAAATGAAAAGGAAAAAAAAAAAGAGATTTTTTTTATTGTTAAAGTTTTCATTTTTAAAAAAGAAAAGAATAGGATTCCTTTTTCATTTTCTGTTTTATTTCGAAAAACTACCTATAAAAAAACGGAAATAGAATAGCCTCAACCTTGTCAACTGATAATGAGAAAACGCAATCCGGATAAATACCAATACCTATTACAGGAAGAAGGATAACGATCGAAACAAATAACTCTCGTGGTCCAGAATCAAAAAAATAAGAATTTTGGGCATTAAACAGCTTGTATCCATAGAACATCTGGCGTAACATAGATAATAAATAAATAGGAGTTAGGACGATTCCAACCGCCAGTACAAAAGTAATTAGTATTTTTGGCATTAAAAGATATTTTTGGTCAGTAATTATTCCAAAAAATACTATCAATTCAGCAAAAAAACCGCTCATGCCCGGTAATGCAAGAGACGCTAGCGATAAGATACTGAATAACGTGAATATTTTTGGCATTGGGGCAGCCATTCCGCCCATTTCGTCGAGATAAAGAAGACGTATTCTATCATAACTCGTTCCCGCCAAGAAAAAAAGTGCAGCGCCAATAAATCCATGTGATATTATTTGTAAAATGACTCCATTGAGTCCCATCTCGCTTAGAGAGCAAATTCCGATAATTATGAAACCCATATGAGATACAGACGAATAGGCTATTCTTTTTTTTAAATTTCGCTGACCAAGAGATGTTAAAGCTGCATAGATTATTTGTATTGCGCCCACTATTATCAACCAGGGCGAAAATATCGAATGAGCATGGGGTAGTAATTCCATATTGATTCGAACCAACCCGTATGCTCCCATTTTTAATAAGATTCCGGCTAGAAGCATACAAGTACTGTAATGTGCTTCTCCGTGGGTGTCTGGTAACCATGTATGTAAGGGTATAATCGGTGACTTGACAGCAAACGCAATAAGAAATCCAATATAGAATATTATTTCCAGAGCCATGGGATATGATTGATTGGCTAATGTTTCAAAATTAAATGTTGGTTCCTTGGTACCGTATAAAGCGATACCTAAAGTCCCCATTAATAAAAAAACAGAACTTCCCGCAGTATACAAAATAAACTTTGTAGCTGAATAGAGACGTTTCTTTCCTCCCCACATGGCTACAAGCAGATAAACGGGAATTAATTCGAATTCCCACATGATGAAAAAAAGTAAAAGATCTTGAGAAGAAAATAATCCTATTTGACCACTATACATTGCTAACATTAAAAAATGGAATAATCGGGAATCCCGAGTAACTGGCCGAGCCGCTAAAATAGCTAAAGTAGTGATAAACCCTGTCAGTAAAATAGGTCCGAGAGATAGTCCATCTATTCCCAATCTCCAGTAAAAATCAAAAAAATGGATCCATTTATAATCTTCTATTAATTGGGTTAATGGATCGTCCAATTCAAAATAATAAGAGAATGTATAAGTCATTAAAAGTAATTCGACTATACATATAAAAATAGTATACCACCTAATTACCTTATTTCCTCTATGTGGGAGAAAAAAAATTAAGGAACCTGCGGATATTGGTAAAACTACAAACATTGTTAACCAAGGAAAAGACTTCATGGTAAAAACAAGATAACTTGGACCAGAAAAACCCTTAATCAAAAAAAGAGAATTTTTTTGATTAAGGGTTTTTGTCGGTAAACAAAAAATCAAATGTATTCAAGTGGTATTTTCTGGAAAGTATCAATAAGCTAGACCCATGCTTCTAGTTGTTTCATGCCATAAATAAACTCGAACACTTAAAAAATCTGTTGGACAGGCGGATTCACATCTCTTACAGCCAACACAATCTTCTGTTCTTGGAGCAGAGGCAATTTGCTTAGCCTTACACCCGTCCCAAGGTATCATTTCTAATACATCTGTGGGGCAGGCGCGGACACATTGAGTACAACCTATACATGTATCATAAATCTTTACTGAATGTGACATTGGATTTAGAATTTTTTTTTTAACTTTATACTTTTTCGATCTAGTAAATTTCTACAATGAATCATATATGTGAATACCAGATGAATCAATGATTTACCAGACTTGTGCTATTCAATTCCGGATCGACTCGGGAGATATAACCAAGATGCTTTAATTTAATTTATTCGTTTTTCGCAAACATGATCTGATTGGTTCCGTATCCGTATCATATATACCAATTCAATTTGATGAATAGAAAGGTTCTATTTATATATATTATATATATATAAATATTATATATATAAATATTATTTATATGTATTTATATAGAAATTTCTATTTTCTATTCTATTTTATATGATTAATACTACTTATTCAACATATTGGATTGATTGATACGAGTTGATTTTCTATTACGATAAATTGACGAAACAATAGCCAATCCAATAGCGGCTTCAGCGGCCGCGATAGCTATAATAAAAATGGAGAAAATATTTCCTTTTAATTGGCGACTATCAAAAAAATCAGAAAATGTTACAAAATTTATATTAACCGCATTCAGTATAAGTTCAAGACACATAAGAGCTCGAACCATATTTCGACTCGTAATCAATCCATAAATACCGATAGAAAATAAATAAACACTCAAAACAAGTACATATTCCCGCATCATCGGTCAACTCCTTATCAATTTCGATTTATTACCAATCTATTTATTTCTTGTGTACTTGGTTTATGAAATTCTTATTCTAGTCAATCCAATATGTTGATATTGAATTCTTATTCATATTGAAATAAATCGAATAAACAAATCTCTACATGAATAATCCTCAAATTCAAATAGAATTAAAGTCAAATGAATGTAATAAGATCGAGCAACAAACAAGTTGAATTTGGATTTCAATTGCTAATTCCAAAGATTTATTATTGATGAGCCACAGCAATAGCACCTATCAAAGCAACTAAAAGAATTATTGAAATGAATTCAAATGGAAGGAAAAAATCGGTTGATAAATGAATTCCAATTTGTTGACTATTACTTATCCAATCCTGCTCTATAATCTGGTTTTTTCTTGTAGTCCAAATAACCCCGTACCATGACGTATCTGGAATAATAGTAATTAGTGAAACAAAAATACTTGTACAAATTAAGGAAGTAAACCCATTCCCAACGGTCAAAATATTAAAATCTTTGTAATATTCTGAAGTATTCATGAACATCACAGCAAATAGAATTAAAACATTTATAGCTCCCACATAAATAAGTAGCTGCGCGGCAGCTACAAAATGAGAATTTGATAAAATATAGAATAAGGATATACAAACGAGAACCAATCCCAACGAAAAGGCAGAATAAATTGGGTTGGTAAGTAATACCACTCCTAGACTTCCTAATATAAGACCTAACCCCAGAAAAACTAAAAGAAAATCATGTATTGGTCCAGGCAAATCCATTGTCCGTAAAATAAAAGATAAAAAATAAAATTGTTTTTTCATGACCTTATTGACCTCACCGGGAAAAGCCCTTTTTTAGATTTTTTTAGAATAGGGTGATAATTGAATTAAACCCTAAGGGTTGGAAATTATTGTAGGTACAACTATTAAACTTATCTTATTCTTTCTCAAAAAGGGTAATGATTAGAACTTATTCTATATAAATAGATATAAATAGAAATGAAAAATAGAAATTTTGAAATAACTATGGATAGAACTCGGGGTATATTACTAGATTTTCAATCCAAATTAAGCCATGCTGCGGTTCTCACCAACCAATCAAATAACTGGTTGAGTTTTGTAGTTATTGAATACACAAAATGAAAAAAGAATTCCCCCTTTTTTCGGTCAAAATGGAATCTTAGTTTATGAATTGGAAATTGTTCTTTAATTAATCTTTAATCAAAGGAGATTTCGCGTTTTGTTTTGATGAGATGAATTCAAAATTGTTCGAATTGTATAATCGTCAATTATTGACATTGGTAAACGCCCTAAAGCAATTTGATTATAATTCAATTCGTGACGATCATAAGTAGAAAGTTCATATTCTTCAGTCATTGATAAACAATTTGTTGGGCAATACTCAACACAGTTACCACAAAATATACAGATTCCAAAATCAATACTATAATTAAGCAATCGCTTCTTTCGAATATCGGTTTCCAATTTCCAATCAATAAGAGGTAGATCAATAGGACATACGCGAACACATACTTCACAAGCAATGCATTTATCAAATTCAAAATGGATTCGACCACGAAAACGTTCAGATGTGATTAATTTTTCATAAGGATATTGAATAGTTACGGGCAAACGATTTATGTGGGATAAGGTAATCATGAAACTTTGGCCAATGTACCTAGCGGCTCGTATGGTTTGTTGACCATAATTCATGAACCCAGTTACTAGGGAGAACATATAGTGAATATCTATGAATAATCTTATGTTTATTTATTTCTCTTGTTTTGTTTGAGACAAGACAGAATATAGAAAAGCATTTCTTTATAGTGAAAGGAGTTGGGAAGAAGTTGTTACTAATAAATTTCCGAGAGAAATAGGTAAAAGAAATTTCCAACCAAGATTTAATAATTGGTCCATTCTTAGTCGAGGCAAAGTCCATCTTGTTGTGATCGAAATGAACAAGAACAAATAAGTTTTAACCAATGTAATAAAGATACCAATTGTTACCCCGAAGACTCCACCGACGTTATTTATTTCAAAAAAGTCTGGAAGGGAAATGGCGGGAATAGACATATTCCAACCTCCAAAGTAAAGAACTGTTACAAATAATGACGAAACTAATAAGTTTAGATAGGAAGCAATATAAAATAAACCAAATTTGATACCCGAATATTCGGTTTGATACCCTGCTACTAATTCTTCTTCTGCTTCTGGTAAATCAAAGGGTAATCTTTCACATTCTGCCAGGGACGAAATTAAAAAAATGATAAACCCTATAGGTTGGCGCCACAAGTTCCATCCCCACAAACCATATTTTGATTGCGCCTCAACTATATCAACTGTACTTGAACTGTTAGATAATCATAGTCGATGATAACATCACTGTTCCGATCGCTATTACAGAACCGTACATGAGATTCTTACCTCATACGGCTCCTCTAAGGCCATAAATAAATCTAAGGACCGGGTCGTATTATTTATTTTAATACATATATTTATCAGATTTAGCAGATAAATACGATAAAAATGGATCGAACGTTCCCTAATTCGACCAATGCAATTCTATCTGTTATAATACTAAAAATAAAAAAGTACTTCTGAATTGATCTCATCCTTTAAGAATTGAAATTTTTCTTTTTTGGGTAATAACTTATACTTCAATAAAATATTCAATTACTTCAATAAAATATTCAATAAAATATTCCTTGTAGAAATAGCAATAGCTATTTCACCCTATCTTTTTTCTTTTTTAATTACGAAAAAGAATTAGACATTTCCTTAGTTTATGCATTATGATACGAATTTGATTTCCATAAACATAAATATGGATATAGGAAAAATCAAATAAATAAAAAGGAAAAAGGATCTCTTTTTTCTATTGTAAACGTATTATATTCTTTGTTTCGCTCCTATTCTTCTTTCTGAAAAGGGGGAAGGGGTCAAAAAATGAAAATAATAAAAAAAAAAGAAAGCAAAGGATTATTTCGTTCCTGATAGTCATTTCTTTAATCAGTGGGCGGGAGGATACTCTGAATCGGAATTATGTTATGGGGAGTACTGCCTGATCATTTCTACGAATTAAAAGCCCCAATTAATATTCTTTTTATATTATTATGTTGAAATATCTTTGTCGAAATATCTTTCTATTCTTTTTTTATAATTTTGAAAATCTCTATTACCAACCCTTTGTGTATCTTGGTGTTCCTAATCATCCACTTATTTTTGCTCAATTACTCGCTAGTTAGCATTATGGTAATACAGATAAATGATAGTGAAAACTCAATAAAGTTGATCTTGAGCCCGCTTCAAGCCAGGATGAATAATCAACCAATCTTGGGGCAACCGCTTTCGTCTTATTATGTTTAGTTTAGTTCTGCTTTACTCTTGTACATAGGAAATGAGTCTCCATTTTTTACGCCAAAAGTTCAAGCTGTTTTATTTCACTCATATAACTATCCAATTTCGTTCATGAACCAAAAAAAAGGAAATATAGTCAATTCATTTCATTTTGCCTTTTTCTGTTCTTCAATTTTCTTACAAAAAAGTTTATCTTTCAACGAATCGCACGTAGAGATATGGATAATACACAGAGAGTTAAGGGTATTTCATAACTAATAGATTGAGCAGTAGCTCGAAGACCACCTACAAAAGAATATTTATTATTTGATCCATAACCTGACATAAGAAGACCGATGGGAACAATGCTTGAAATGGCAATCCATAAAAAAACACCAATTTTTAGATCAGCTAAAACAAAATGATATCCAAAAGGAATTACTGCATAGCTTAATAAAGTTGATATGACTGCTATAGATGGCCCGATACTGAATAACCGAGTATCCCCCCTCGAGGGAAAAAGATTCTCTTTGAAAAGTAATTTTGTTCCATCGGCTAACGCTTGAAGAACTCCAAAAGGACCGGCATATTCAGGTCCAATACGTTGTTGTATTCCTGCAGATATTTCTCTTTCTAACCACACAATTACTAGTATGCCTAGTGTGATTACCAGTACAAGAGTCAAAATAGGAACAAGCATCCATATAATTTCATAGATCTCGTTGATGGAGTCTAATCTGGAAAAAGAGTTGATAGCTTGTACTTCTCTCGTATTAATGACTTCCGGTGTATCAATTATCATTTCAACGATCAACTTCTCCCATAATGATATCTATACTACCTAGTATTGTCATAATATCAGCCAATTTCATTCTTTTAACTAGTTGAGGGAGAATTTGCAAATTGATAAAACCCGGTGGGCGAATTTTCCATCTCCACGGAAAACTGCTCTGATCCCCGATCAGAAAAATGCCCAATTCTCCCTTTGGGGCTTCGACTCTTACATAAAGTTCTTGTTTCGGCAATTCAAAAGTAGGAGAAGTTTTTTTACTAATGAATCGATATTCAAAATCATTCCATTCTGGACCCTTTTCGCTATCAAAACATCTAACTTCTAGATTTTCGTAGGGTCCCCCTGGAATTCCTTCCAAAGCCTGTTGAATAATTTTTATGGATTCTGTCATTTCACCAATTCGGACTAAATAACGAGCCAGCGAATCTCCTTCCTTTTGCCACTGGACTTCCCAATCAAATTCTTCGTACGACTCATAATGATCAACCTTACGGAGATCCCATTGTATTCCAGAAGCTCGTAGCATTGGTCCTGATAAACCCCAATTGATTGCTTCCTCTGCAGCAACAATACCTATTCCCTCAACTCGTTCTAAAAAAATAGGATTTCGCGTAATAAGTTTTTGATATTCAGCAACTTTTTGTAAAAAATAATCGCAAAAATCCAAACATTTATCTATCCATCCGTGAGGTAAATCAGCCCCTACCCCCCCGATACGAAAATAATTATGCATCATTCTCATCCCAGTGGCAGCTTCGAATAAATCATATACTAATTCTCTTTCTCTAAAAATATAGAAGAACGGAGTTTGTGCACCGATATCCGCCATAAAAGGCCCAAGCCATAATAGATGAGAAGCTATACGACTCAACTCCAACATAATTACTCTGATATAGCTAGCTCTTTTAGGTACCTGAATATTTCCTAAATGCTCTGGACCATTTATTGTTATTGCTTCTGTGAACATAGTAGCTAAATAATCCCAACGTGTTACATAAGGCAAATACTGTATAATTGTTCGGTTTTCCGCAATTTTTTCCATTCCTCTGTGTAAATAACCTAATATTGGCTCACAATCAATAACATTTTCACCGTCTAGAGTAAGGATAAGTCGAAGAACACCATGCATTGATGGGTGGTGGGGACCCATGTTGACTATCATAAGATCTTTTCTTGTAGTTGGTACATTCATAGAGGTTTCCTCGATTCATTCTTCCATGAATTAATGAAAACGAAAAAAAAAAGTTCATCAAAATCCAAGATCTAATAAATCAAATAATTAAATAAAAAAAAAATTAACTAGTTTTTAGTTTTTGATTCCCGAATATCCAACCGATTAATTAATTCTTTGTAACGTACTCTATTCTTCTTTGCAAAATAAGATAGCAGTCGTTGTCGTTTTCCTAGAATTTTTCGTAAACCCCTCTGAGATAAATAGTCTTTTCTATGCAATTCCAAATGTGAGGTAAGTCTTTGTATCTTATTAGTGAAACTTAGTATTTGAAATTCAATAGATCCTTTGTTTTCTTCTTTTAATTCTTGTGAAATAACTGGGATGAATGAATTTTTTACCATAAAATGAAAGCCCCTCTTTTATTAAATATTAAATGAAGATATTTTTCTTGATCAGTAATAATAAAAAGAATGGAAAATGGAATTAAAATGGAATATAGAATATATTAATAAATGGAATATAGAATAGGAATATAGAATATATTAATAGCTAAATAATATAATAATTTCAGTGTATTTAAATTTTATATACACAATAATCTTTACTTCATTAGTAATTCCTGCTTTTGTTAAATCAAATTTATTATTAATAAATCCAATTTTCTTTTATTCGACTAGAGAGAAAAAAAGATAGTATATTTCTCTTCTTACAAAAGCGAAAAATTTATACCTAAAAAAAAAACGAATTAATGAATTTTAAAATCGACTTGATACGTACATATATCAGACCAGAATAGGGAATGTAAAAAATACATGTGTCCACTTCTCTCTTTTCTTATATTAGATCAGAACGTTATGATATATACATCAAAAATGCACCCTTACCGAATTTTTAATTGTGGATATATATGTATCCTTACCATACCGAATCGGCTGGCGTTGTTAGTATCAAACCAATATCGATTCATACAAGCTAAATCTTCTAATCGATAATTGGGCCAAAGAAAAAGTTTTAATTTACTTAGTAGGTTATTTTTATATCTATCACAATCTTTGCTTTTATCAAACCCGTAGCTACGATCTTTTATGTTATTATCATTCAAAATGTATCTGTTTATATGAATATTATTTCTATTTTTTGGTTGTGAAGTGAAAGAAATTAGAATTCTTAATTCTCTACGCCGTTTCGGCGATAAAATGTTTTCAGGAACAAGTAAATCATAATTCTTTTTGTCTCTATTTCGAATTCGATTTTGATGTCTTTCAATAAATTTGGTAGAATTCTTTTTATCAGCATAGCTCTTTTCCCTGTATTTTTGCTTAATTTGTTCTTTGCTCTTATGAACCAAAAAAATACCTAGAATTTGGTACATAATAAATTGTCCATCATTTTTTACCGACAGACGCAACGGTTCGATAATCAATAGTCCTTTTTTCATCAATTCGGTCAGCGTTAAATCCTTCTGAATCATCAGAATATCCAGACTTATTTCTTCCCTTTTAATAGAGGATATAATAATTTCTCGTGGATTTGTCAGTCTAAGCAGGAGACAATATACTTTGATATTATTGATTATTTTTTGATTTAAAGAATCATCCCATCTTAATTGAAAACATAAATACCTTTTTAGGAAGAAATCGAGCTCTGCTTCCGTATTACTTTTGTATTGTTTTTTCTTTCTACGGTTTTTCCTGTCCGATTCCACATAATCTTCTTCAATATCTTTTTCTTGATTGGCGAAAACTGATCGAAGATCCGCTCGGTCCTCCGATTCGTTTTCCTCATGCGTTCTATTTTCAAATTTAATAGATTTTTTTTCAAGAGATATAAAAAGATTTACATTTTTCTTGTTGTTGATTTTTTTATTTTCACTAATATTGTCATTTCTATTAAAATTGAAAAGAAGTAATTGGATTGGTATTGACCAGGGTTTTATCTTATATATTTTGTACAATATGACAAATTTTTGAAAGAACCAAAGTTCTAAATTGGATATAGGATCATTTAATATTTCGTCATTCATTCCCATCCAATCAAAAAGATTTTTTTTTTTTTTAGATGAATTAGTTTCTTGATCTTTGCGAAACCTACGAAAAAAATGATTTTTCTTATCAATTTTATCGTCCATTTGATATTTATTAGGGTCCGTTTTATTATTTTTTTTATGTTTGGTTCCAGTATCGATCCAGTACGCAATATGTACTTTCTTTCTAAGACAAAAATTAAGAATTCTCCAATCAAAATATTTTCTAGCTGGGGTTTTCTCCATATCGATAATATCATCCTCTGTTAGATAATTATTGATAAGAATACTACCTAACATATCCAAAAATTTGCTTGTATTTGGGTTGTAATTATAAGAAATCTTTTTATTTCCTTTTAATAGGGATCTATAAATATATGAGTCTTTCTGATCATGATGATTAATATATTTATATGATAAAAGATTATATCGAACGTTTTTTTTCAAATTCTCTTTTTCTTTTTGCTTTGATAATAGGTCTGCTTCAAAATTATTTTGTTTTTTGTACTGAATTAATGATTTGAATTGGTCTTTTTCATATAAATTCCATTTTGGTAAAGATTTTTTTTGAACCATACAGCCTTGATTAATTTCAGTTTGCCATATTAATCTATACCATCTAATCTGATAAAAATTGTATTTATATTGATAAGGACTCCTTAACCATTTTTTCCATTGACTCATTGCAGAATTTAGAAAAATTTTCTTTTTTAATTCGGGATGAAATAGCCCTTGGTCCCAAAAATAATCTTTTATTTCAGTCTTAAGAAATAGGGATGTTCCGTGATATTGAAGGACAGATTTTAACTTATATAAATTAATAATTTGGATTTGTGATAATTTATAAAATACATATGCTTGTGACAAGGAGGATCTGTCAGAAGAAATTTTTGAATTGTTTTTATTATTATTATTTATAAGACTAATATTCCTTTTATTATGTGACTTTTTTATAATCGAAATAAAGTGAATTCGATTTCGATTTGTTTTATCAATTCTTTTATGATTTTCTTTGTTATTGTAAATGTATTTAGGAATAATTTTCCTTGTTGATTGAAGAAAAAGTTGTGTATTGATTCTCGGAATATTAATGATAACTATAAAGATATCTATGTATAGCCTTTCAATCAAAATTCTTATAAAAAAATAGGATTTACGAATCAAGCGAGCATTTCTTTTTTTTAATATTTGTAAATTTTTTTTTGATGATTGTAATCTTTTAGCATTATAGTTTATTTTGTTAGGGCGAATATTCATTTCGGAGCTTATAATTTTTTTTGTCTTTTCTTTTGTAATTTTGTCTATTTGATTTAAGATTGCGTTTGTTCTAGCCGTCATATCTTTCATTTTTTTTTCTGTCAGTGAATAATTTGTCCAATCTATAAATTTCATTTTTGGAGACGATTTTTGAATTGTCCGATTATTGATTATCGACTCCGTTTCTTTTTTAGTTTCATTTAATTCATAGACTTCTCTAAACCAAAATAAGAAAATTAGGTTTCTTTTTGATTTAAAAAATTTGTTTATTATTTCTTTTAGAAATAGAAGGTTTTGGATGAACCAAGTTTTTTTTTCTTTGGATAAATTGAGAAAAACTTTCCTTTTTTCGTTTAAAGTTTTTATAACTAAAAAAAAATTCTTTTTCAACTTTCTAATTTTTTTTTCGAGTTTTTTAAAAATCGGGTCAAAAAGGGAAAATCGTTTTCGAGGAGAACCAAAGGGCCGTTCGGCTTCCATTCCCCAAACTGTTAAAAAACAAAAATCGTTTTTTTGATTTTTCCTTTTCCTTACATCGTTAAGAATATGAGAGGATTTTGACTTCGATCTGTGCCAAGGTTTTAAACGAAAAGGAAATAGGATTTTTATTTGAATACCGTCTGTTAACCAGTTTTTCGGGAATTCTTTTTCTGATAATTGAACTCCATTATAGGTGCATTTAACATGCATTTCTCTATTCCAATCCGTTAAATCCTCGGACCATTCAGGAATTTGAAAAAATAGCATACGAATCATATTTTTAGCTATTATTAATGAAGGTAATAGAATATATTTTCGAAGAAGTGATTGGGTTACTAAAACACAACCTCTTATTACTTGAGCGAACACAATGCTATCCCAAGCTTCAGCTATTTCTATTTGGGTTTTTTCTTCTCTTTTGTCTTCGTCTCTTTTGTCCTTTTCTTTTTTCTCATTTTTGTTTGTTTTTTCCCCGTTATAAGTAGAATCGGAAATCATGAATTCTTTGTTTTTACACATCCAATTTCGCAATATTATTTTCATCAGTTCAGAAATATCAAAAGAAAAAAAAAGAGACTTGTCCAGCCTGTCCAAAAAAAGAGGAGAATGCATATTTGCTTGAAACAGTTTCCAAATAACTGTTTTACGTCGTTGGTTTCGCATTGAACCCTTTATTATGTTTCGACGAAAGTCCGATTGTTGTGAATAACGTATTAAAGCCACTTCGTCAGCTTGATCAGGATTAGTTCTGTCTTTGGTATTATTATCACTATCTGTATTTTGTTGATTATCAGTAAAGATTACTACACGTTTGGCTTTTCGTGAACGAATCCCATGATCTTCTCCTACGCTCTCTTCATTTTCTCCTTCTTGTTGTTCTAAATCGTCGATTAATTTGTACGACCATCGAGGAACTTGTTTACTTATTTCTTTTATTCCATTCGATTTTTTTATAATTGTTTTATTGTTAGGATCCGTTATAACTCCATTGAATACAAATTTGAAATTTTTTATTTGATTTTCTAAATTCATTTCGTCTTCTTTAGAAAATAATGAAAGTTCCTTAAAATTAAAACTTGATTTTACTGAAAATTCATTAATTAAGTTCAAAAAATAGACAATTTCTCTTGAAAATGATTTTCTATCAAAAGGATTAATTTTTTGTTCAAATTCTTGATAATTATCAAGATAATTAGTATTAAGAAGAATAATATAGATTTTATTTATCCAAACCTCATCTATGTAATTCTTTATGGAATTTTCATTTATGGTTAAGGTTGAAGGTGAAAAAAAAAATTGGATTCTCCCGCGCCTAGACCTGTTCACTAACGGATCATATATTTTAGGTAAATATTCCTTTTTGGTTTCATTATTACATAATCGAGTCTTTTTTTCCAATATATTCAGAGTAAGAAATCCTTTATCTAAAGCCTCAGCTCTAGTTATAAATTCGTTACTTAAGTTTTTCTTTTTTTCTTCATTGTTATAATTCCAATCATTAGATAATTCATCTGAGGATGTCTTCTCTGTTGT